CACTTACTTTTTCTTTTGTTGATTTCGAATCTTTCCAATGGATTTGTGCAAAATAGAGATCTTTGATGATTCAAGGGGCGTATTCATAATAATGAATATTTACCGACTTTCTAACTAGAACTACTATACTCTAACTCAGTATTCAGTATAATGATAACGTATTATTTTGTTAGTTCCTTTTTTATTTCAACTAAATAAAAAAAAGATCTCTATTTTCTGAATACTATGACTGGACTTTTCTGAAAAAAAAAATGAAAGCCCCTTATCGGATTTGAACCGATGACTTACGCCTTACCATGGCGTTACTCTACCACTGAGTTAAAAGGGCTTATTTGATTTAATTCCCGAACGAATCACTATGTGGATAAAATTTCTATATGCACATATATTATATACATAAGTATATGCAGTAGACTCATGGTGGCTAGTGGCTGATTTTGGAATAATCAAATGGATTTGCCTAGCAAGTCTAGACTAAAATGAATTGTTTCAAGACCCGCCTTAATTTTTTTTTATTGAGATGATCCCTATCAAAACAAAATTGGCTCGATTGGTACATAACATACATGTACACTTACCAATTCGACATAAAAGAAATTTCAAGATATTTCATCGAATCATGTGATGAAGAGATTCTACTTGTCCCCTTGAACTAAAGTCTTAGAGAAAATTTTTGATAACTTCTTGATCCCGCTTACTAGATTTATTTTAGTAGATTTATATAGAGAATGTCGATTGATAATGAATATCAATGACGAATCCAAAAATTCTATACAATTCTGAAAAACGGAAAGATTCTTTGGATCTAATCATATCATTCCATTATATTGACAATTTCAAAAAACTGATCATACTATGATCATAGTATGAGGGCGGTTGGACAAGTCGGCCCCCATCGTCTAGTGGTTTAGGACATCTCTCTTTCAAGGAGGCAGCGGGGATTCGAATTCCCCTGGGGGTAGGGTACTGCGAAAGGAAGTTGATCATGGATTACCAATAAGCCTAAAATTGATTCTTCCTGGGTCGATGCCCGAGCGGTTAATGGGGACGGACTGTAAATTCGTTGGCAATACGTCTACGCTGGTTCAAATCCAGCTCGGCCCAATAATTCGCCAATCTACCATGAAATGGTCTAACCCCCTCTTGTCCTTCAGAAATACCCCATACGAAGATAAAAAAGAATCAAATTTTCTGCTAGATCCCTTATTTCCCTGGGATTGTAGTTCAATTGGTTAGAGCACCGCCCTGTCAAGGCGGAAGCTGCGGGTTCGAGCCCCGCCAGTCCCGACGGATCCAATATCCCATAAATACATCAATTCATTTTTTCCCTTTCTATGAACTATGTATGAAAGGGTGTCGGGGGGCATACTTTCATTTCCAAAGCAAATCAAATATCAAATAAGGGGTCGTTATTTCTTTTTTCTTTTCTATTTTTCCATTTCGCTTTTATTGTTTGTTTAGATTTGTAACTATGTGACTAATCGAAGTGGAAAGGCAATCTGATGATCCTTTATCAGATGATTGTACAAGGAAGACGCAAGGTAGGTTATAGAAAAAAACAAGGAAATGGATTCTAAATAAAGGAATTTTGGATTGATTGGGTCAGGAATCCAAATTTGGATTCGGTATGGATAAAAGAACTTCCTATGTTATACTATTCAAGTCTCGACGACGAATTGATTTGATAGATCAGATATTATTATTCATGATATTGATCCGATTCAAGATCATCGAGAGGTAATTCATTCATTGAATTTACAGACGAAATATTTATCATCTCTAGGGGATTAAATCCCGAGTTATTGCGAAGTAAAAAAAACGATGAGATTATGGAAGTAAATATTCTTGCATTTATTGCTACTGCGCTATTCATTCTAGTTCCTACCGCCTTTCTACTTATCATTTACGTAAAAACAGTCAGTCAAAATGATTAATTCAATTGAATTTGAAAATTCATTTGAACGAAACTTTCCTTCTGAGTTCTTATCAAAAATTGACGAAGTCAAATGAAAAGGATTCCAATTTCGCGTCTTAACTTAAATGAAATGAGCGGACTATAATCGGCAGTATTCTAAGAGATAGATAGTATGTAAGAAAGAAATAGATGCATCTTTCTTTCTACCATACTATCTATCTTTTAGTCTATAAAGTTGTAATCTAGAATAAAGATAAAGGCTTAAGTTTTTATAGATCAATCTACAATATTCTCTTCATAGATGTATATTAATTCCATATCATATATTGTATGGAATTGACATAACACCCAATTTACTACATCGATTTGTTCCGATCAATCGGAAATCACTCTTATCTTAGGATTCTAATTCCTTTCCTTTTACTAATAAGGAAGAGAAAACCTCACCGATTTTTAATGCCCGAACCATGATATGAAATAAGTCGATAAAGCAAAAATCGACTTTCTAAAATTAGAAACCAATCGGTAAATGACCCATATGTGACTCGCTCAAGGTAAGATCTTATTATTGCATAGTCTCTCATTAGACAACCACTATCTCTATATCATTTCTCATAGAAAGTGCGTATACACTTAACAAAACGTCTTCTTCTTTGAACAATAAAGAGGGAAAGAAATAAAAAAAAGTCTAGTCTTTCTCAGTATCTATCTATAAAGATAGTAAGAGCTCATTCCATTGATTGAAATAGAAAATTTCGGAAGAATTTTAGGTTAGAAGAAATTTCCAATCATCGGAATCCCTTTCTTTTCGAAATACAAACACGGGAATCACTGAAATATCTCTTTGAGAGAAAGAGTATGATTCATATCATAGATAACTCCATTGGAGTCCAATGGGATTCGAAATTCAGAGATTTTGATTTTAAATAGTTCAAAACGCGTTGCAGAACGATCTATAAAACAATTGATACGGTTTGATTCCTCAACTCAATTAGTAGTACTTCTAGAGCCCACTTCTTCCCCACACTACGAGTGAAAGGGAAAATGTAAAGACTACCATTAAAGCAGCCCAAGCGAGACTTACTATATCCATGTGAATTATGTCCCCTATCTCTATAAATACGAAGGAATTTTTCCATTATTCCTCCCTAATAATAGTGGAATCCATGGCGCAGAGTCAAAAAGGGATTCTGACCGAACACTATCGAGAAACCAATCCAATAAATCGATTATGATTTCGAATCGGGAAAGATTAAACACAAGCAAAATACGTAGTAAGATCCGAAGGGAATGGGAACATGTAGGAATAAGAATAATAAGTCCTATTCTTTTTTTGTTTTGTTGACCTTAGTAAGTAAAAACAGACAAGGGAGAAATCCCGAAAAACCAGAAATCTCTATCTATTACAGACCTCTATTTCCCCATTTGATCCGGTACCCCCCTTCCCCATTATCGCTCTGAAAGAGGGGGCTTGTCTAGGGGTTGCCGCAAAGAAATTCTTTCTGTTTGCCCCTTTTTCTATAAAAGTCAATTATCAATCCAATCTAATATTGGTTGGATACCTGAGCACTCGGAGATTCTCGCGAGTCCGTCGTATATTGCACCTCCTTCCAAAACTCTTAATTGAATCAGATTTTCTATTCAGGCTCTACAATCTGATTCAAGATCCAGTCATTAGACACTCCCTTAGTAATAGAAGGGAATCGTGAAGTCTTGATAGACCCTCTACCAGTAGATTCGAATATTTCCTTGAATCCTAGATGCGAACGAGCATTCACACTCTTTTTGTTTAGAAAACCCTCAGACCACATGCTTAGAATCAACAAAGCATTAACAGTCTGTTTCCTCTGCTTCTAACGGGGAAGAATTCTGCGAGTTCTATAAGCGGAACCGAAGAGAAAAAGAGATTTCGAGTTTTTTTGTTGATCAGGCGACACCCGGATTTGAACTGGGGAAAAAGGATTTGCAGTCCCCCGCCTTACCACTCGGCCATGCCGCCAAAATAATACAAAATAGATGAAAATTTTCCCAGATTGCTGAAGTTTTATTGTACTTGGATTTTGACTCCTGTTTTCCTTAATTCTTTTCCTAAAAGAAACACCCTTTTTGGATTTTATCCATCCCTTCGATTGATTGTATAGTATTGGAAAATCCACAATGCTAAAAACATTCTCTGGCTTTTCTATTGAGAAATCAAATGTGGATTTTCAGCCGACAAACTTGAACCATTAACTATTGACTGCTTAGTTCGAATTAATGACAATTCTGGGATTTGAATCGCAAATTGTGTTTTCCTAATGACATAAGAAAATACAAATTGAGACAGAACTAATCAGTATTTATTTTTTCAATCAAAAAATCCTTCTCAATTTCAATTATAACAAAACATATCAGTATATGTAAACCCCAGAACATAAATTGTTACACAGATATCTATTATTTAGATATATTGTCTATAGGTAATTATCAGAAAATTATCCTACTTCACTTCAATTTTGCATTAAATAGAAATTCTCTTTTGATAGAACACGACCCGGACTGTCCCGAATAGAACCAGCAATAAAAGAGAAGTCGGATATTATAGCTATCCGCATACGTGTTTAATAAGTGCAACCCTTCTTATACACTTCAAATCATATTCTATTCAAAAATCAGTAAAGTAAAGTAGAAATATTTCTCTTCTCTGCGAATCGTTTTTTTTTTGAATAACGAAATCTCTAACATAAAGACGGTTAAGTGCTAAAAAAATGGATCCTATGTTGTTTCTGATTTTTCTGTCTTTGTATTTATCTCCCAAATACCGAATCCTTTTATTTTTCTCAAATTCGAATATGTAATATCATAATAATGGTATAATTGAAATCCTTTTTGTTTTGCTATTATATACAAAACCTTATGACTTTAACTTTAATAAGTCTAAGTGACAGAATTCTGTTTCTAGGACTGTTTTATCAATTCCTTTCCATTTTGATCTGTTGCAACTTCCAATTTAAGTAGAAAATTCTCTTTATTCCTCCGTTCAAACGTAGTTCATACATTTCATTCCAAATATGGAGTTGGATAAAATTTCATGTGATTCAGTAAA